GAGGCTAGTAAATGGAGTCCTGAACTAGCTGCTGCTTGTGAGGTATGGAAGGAAATCCGATTTAATTTTGAAGCGATGGATCAATTGGGTAAAGAGAAAGATTTGTAATTACCTTTTTTCTCTTAGTTAAATTTCAATTAAACTCGGCCCAATCTTTTATTAAAAGATTGAGCCGAATACAAAGATTCTATTGCATCTATTTTAGATAAATACATACTTATCTAGATAAAGAATATTTTAAATTAAATAAAAAACCTAAGAATCAAATCTTTCTATTACTGTCTTGGATCCACAATTAATCCTCTGGATCCTTAGGGTTGGCATATTCTTTTATATTCTGCAGTTTCCCCCAAGCAAGCCGTTTTATACCTATCCCGTATATTGTCCTTTTCGTTCCCTATTGATGGAATAAAACCTTAAGTTATTACTTATTATTAGTTAGTTATTAGACGAGATTTTACGAAAAAAAGATTTATAGAATAAAACAAATATTTCTTTTTTTTTTCGATGCGAATTTGACACGACATAGGAGAAAGTACTCTTTATCATGATATTTATAATGAAGAGGGGTTCCATCATATTATATTCATGTATAGTGACATATTACCCCCGAATTTCCACAAAACAAAAAAGAATTTTTTTCAATACTCAAACTCCCTATTTTATTAGTTACTAAAAAAATTCTAGTGATTGGATTTCTATGTTTATTTTATATAGGAAATAAAATATTCAAATTCAAATAAATAAATTTTGGATCGAATGACTATTCATCTATTGTATTTTCATGCAAATAGGAGGCAAGAAAAGTCTATGGAAAGATGGTGGTTTAATTCGATGTTGTTTAAGAAGGAGTTCGAATGCCGGTGTGGGCTAAATAAATCAACGGAAAGTCTTGGTTCTATTGAAAATGCCAGTGAAGGTGATGAGCCGGATATAAAAGATAGGACTAAAAACATTCAGAGTTGGGGGGGTCGTGACGATTCTAGTTACAGTAAGGTTGATCATTTATTCGTCGTTAAAGACATTCGGAATTTCATCTCCGATGACACTTTTTTAGTTAAGGATAGTAATGGAGACAATTTTTCCATATATTTTGATATTGAAAATCAAATTTTTGAGATTGACAACAATCATTCGTTTCGGAGTGAACTAAAAAATACTTATTGGAATTCTAGTTATCTGAATAATGGATCTACGAGCGAAGATACCTACTATAATCATTACATGTATGATACTCAATATAGTTGGAATAATCATATTAATAGTTGCATTGATAGTTATCTTCAGTCTCAAATTTGGATTGAGACTTCCATTGTAAGTGGAGGGGATAATTACAGCGATAGTTACATCTATAGTTCCATTTGTGGTGAAAGTAGAAATAATAGTGAAGGAGAGGTTTCGGATATACAAACCCACGTGAAGGGGAGCGATTTTACTATAATAGAAAGTTCTAATGATCTCGATGTAACTCAAAAATATAGGCATTTGTGGGTTCAATGTGAAAATTGTTATGGATTAAATTATAAGAAATTTTTGAAATCAAAAATGAATATTTGTGAACAATGTGGATATCATTTGAAAATGAATAGTTCAGAAAGAATCGAACTTTCGATCGATCCTGGTACTTGGGATCCTATGGATGAAGACATGGCCTCTCTGGATCCCATTGAATTTCATTCGGAGGAGGAACCCTATAAAGATCGTATTGATTCTTATCAAAAGAAGACAGGATTAACCGAGGCTGTTCAAACAGGCATAGGCCAACTAAACGGCATTCCCGTAGCAGTTGGGGTTATGGATTTTCAGTTTATGGGGGGTAGTATGGGATCCGTAGTTGGGGAAAAAATAACCCGTTTGATTGAATACGCTACCAAAAAGTTGCTACCTCTTATTATAGTATGTGCTTCGGGGGGGGCACGCATGCAAGAAGGAAGTTTGAGCTTGATGCAAATGGCTAAAATTTCGTCTGCTTTATATGATTATCAATCAAATAAAAAGTTATTTTATGTATCAATCCTTACATCTCCTACTACTGGCGGAGTAACAGCCAGTTTTGGTATGTTGGGTGATATCATTATTGCCGAACCCAACGCCTATATTGCATTTGCAGGTAAAAGAGTAATTGAACAAACATTGAATACAACAGTACCTGAAGGTTCACAAGCCGCTGAATATTTATTCCAGAAGGGTTTATTCGACCTAATCGTACCGCGTAATCTTTTAAAAAGCGTTCTTAGTGAGTTATTTCAGTTCCATGCTTTCGTTCCTTTGAATCAAAATGAAACAGAGCACTAAGTTCAACAATTATTTGTTATTTGTAATAAACGAGTAGTTAGTTTATCGGAATCAAAGGAAATAAGAATGGAATTTTCTTTGGTGGCATAAGTTCAAATTGTAGAACGAATCAAAAGTTGTGGATAATTATTTTTTACTTATATTTCTTATTTCTGATTCTTAATTCAATTTTTTATTAAGAAGTCTCTATTAAAAAAAAAGATTGAATTCTTCAAATTAGGCAAACAAAACGAATTTCTTATTTTTATCTTACGTATCAAATAAAATATAAAAAATAAAGAGTTTTTTTTTCTCTCTTTCCATTTCCCCAAAATCCCTTATTTAGCTAAAAATCTCTGTTGGTTCGGATTCTAACGAATCTTTCGATAATGTGTAACAAACTCTTTCTTTATTAAATTAGAATACAAGAATAAAAGACAAAGAAAAGAAAAAATAGATTATCATACATACCTTTCCCTTTCGTGTAGAATAAAAAGAAAAGATTCAAAAGATAAAAAAGATAAATAAATGAATTTATTTACTTCTACACTCCTTGCGTTTATTCTATATATTTACTTAGATATTTAAATATAGATATATAGATACTTAGATCTATACTAAGAATTAAAAATTTAATTAAATTAATAATAAAATATAAATAATAATAAAATATAAATTTAAAATTCATAAGAATTCAAATTCTTAATTATAATTATTATAAGATATCTTTATTTATAAATAATAATAACAGGTACAAATAATAAATCGAGGCACCCATTCTATGATAACTTTCAGCTTTCCCTCTATTTTTGTGCCTTTAGTAGGCCTAGTATTTCCGGCAATTGCAATGGCTTCTTTATCTCTTCATGTTCAAAAAAATAAGATTATTTAGATCCGATGGGACCCAATATCTTCCATTTTTTCAAAACTTAGATTTGTATCATAGCACGGACATATATTTAGTAGAATATGGTATAACATGTAATTTTTGCCGAACATAAAGGAAAGAACTCTTATGCCTGCATAAACACGATATATGGTTAAATGAATTCTAGCTGTTTTCAAATCGATCAGGATCGCCGGATGGCTGAAATAGAAAGTCAGCGGATCTGTATGTATAGTGGGATCATATGAAGAGTATGCTATTATTTTAGATTTAATCAATTCGATGAATTACTCCTAAAGGTTCACACCAAACTAGTGCTAGTTGATGAGAGTTACTTCGGAAACAAAAAAAGTAAAGTCAAAAAAATTTGAAGTATTCTCTCAATTCTAATAAAATGTAATCGGATCAAGTATGAGTTTGCGATCAGAGCATATATGGATAGAACTTATAAAGGGGTCTCGAAAAATAAGTAATTTCTGCTGGGCCTTTATCCTTTTTGTAGGTTCAGTAGGATTCTTATTGGTTGGAATTTCCAGTTATCTTGGTAGAAATTTGATATCTTTTTTTCCGTCTCAGCAAATCGTTTTTTTTCCACAAGGGATCGTCATGTCTTTCTACGGAATCGCGGGTCTCTTTATTAGCTCCTATTTGTGGTGCACAATTTCCTGGAATGTAGGCAATGGTTATGATCGATTCGATAGAAAGGAAGGCATAGTGTGTATTTTTCGTTGGGGATTTCCTGGAAAAAATCGTCGCATATTCCTCCGATTCCTTATAAAAGATATTCAGTCCATTCGAATAGAAGTTAAAGAGGGTATTTTTGCACGCCGTGTCCTTTATATGGAAATTCGAGGCCAGGGGACCATTCCCTTAACTCGTACTGATGAAAATTTGACTCCACGAGAAATTGAACAAAAGGCTGCTGAATTGGCCTATTTCTTGCGTGTACCAATTGAAGTATTTTGAGAAATGCGTGGAAAAATAGATGCTTTTTCAACAAGAGGGAAAAATGCAAGAATCTTTTTTCCTATAACATAACTTAAGTGTGAAGTTTCATCAGAAGGTTTATTCAAGCTAAAGCGGGCGGAACAACCATAAACGGAAAGATAAATCCTATTTTATAAATTATTTTTTTTGTCAATCGACGTTTTTTTTCTCCTTTCTTTTGCGTTCCTTAATGACCAATACAAAAATAACAATTAGATTTCTTAATAATGATAACTAGCCAATTTCTGTCTTGTTTTGCCACTTTGATTATCGCAATCTCCTTCCCTCAATTATTTTATTCCTGACTGTGGGTAATCAGTAAATTTGTTTTGAAATATTGGATATTTTGATATTTGAGAGAAAAGGAGTTCTTTCGTCTCAAAATTTAACTAATATTCATTACTTAAATTAAAGTGGTTCTTTCGATCATTCATCGAAAAAAGACACTTGTTTTGTTGACCGATTGAGATATCGGGAAAGGTTATTTTTTAATATTTCTTCATTCAAAGTGGATTCTTAATTGATTTCTCTATTCTTTCTAGATTCAATAACCGCAAAGAAAATAGATTTATAGGTTTCATACTTTGTATAGAACTCATGTGTGAAAGAAATATTAGATTGCATAGAGTCGATTAATGAGGTGGGTTGATTAACAATTCACAGATGAAAAATGACAAAAAAGAAAGCATTCACTCCCCTTTTATATCTTGTATCTATAGTATTTTTGCCCTGGTGGCTTTCTCTCTCATTTAATAAAAGTCTGGAATCTTGGGTTAATAATTGGTGGAATGCTGGGCAATCCGAAATTTTTTTGAATGATATTCAAGAAAAGAGTATTCTAGAAAAATTCATA